GAAAATGGAAAGAGTAGGAAAAATGAAAGTAATATTAGGCACACTAGGGGGAGACACTTTCTGCCATCCTTGGGGAAGAAAGCAGGAAAAGTAGGCCCCCAGTTCCAAAGCTGTCCCCAGAAGCAGTATTATTGGACGCAACAAGAGAGCGATCCCGCATCAAGCAATACGCAAAGGAAGAGGTCTTCGATGATGATTTCGTGAGGAAGCTGAAATGCCCTTCCTTTCCGATCTCATCCGATCAAGAAATGAAATCGAAGAATTTGATGCCCACCGCGCCCTCTCTTTCAATTGAGCTGATCGCCTCGCTTCGCTAGTTAGAGTTGTGCTCTTCCTGAGCTGATTGCGTGCGCCTAGAGCTGTGTTGACGGAGCTACTTCTTGCTGTGTGCCCGGTGCCCACCAAAGCACAGACTCTACTCACCCACTACTGGACTATTCTACGGGCTGGTGAGACTATTCCACTACAGATTGATGGACTTACTTATTTTCTGACTGATTCAAGGAGTTAAGACTGACGGTTCGGTGATCGAGCGAAGATAGACGTGTAAGCTCTATTGTGCTCGCTTGTTTAGGGTAAGAGGCTACTCATTCCCATTACAGTCAATCAGTCATCCCAAGAAAAATCCTATACATAGCTAAACACCGGGCTGGTTCCTAATACGCGAAGGATTGAAACTCTATTTATGTAATTCTTTCAATCTAGAATATATTGCTCTAGCTTAGCTAGAGGAACAGAAACACAAGGAGACATGAGAACGAGGATCGCCGACGGAACGAAATCGAATGTCATCACAAGCAATTCAAGGATTCCAGTTTCACAATGTGAAGAGCTTGAAAACTCCCTGCTTTTTCTTTTTCATCAAGGAGTTATATGCGTGCTGCGCCCCTTTGGTTGGAGCGCTTTGCTTGACCTGATCGTTGTGCCAAGGGCTGGTGGTGCGTTGAGCAGCTCTGAGTTCCGTTTGCCGGGCCCTTGACGGTAGGCTATACAGCAGTCTAGAGACTTATGCTGTGCGCTGCCTGCGATTCATTCTTGGCTCCCGCTAGTAGGGCTAAACAACTGGACCATTGAGTAACTGCTCTCTAAGACTACTGAACGACTAGCTATATATAAGGGGGGGCTAGACCATTGTTCCACGGAGGATTCTTACTCCACTGCAGATCCTGACCTTCTTTCTTCGAGGAGCACAATCAACAGCACTTCCAACGCCTTCATCGGGGCAAAAGCGGGCAAGGGGAGTCGCCGGGTAGTACTCTAGGGTAGTTGACTTCCCCCTTACCCAACTGCGGGAGAAGAAGGATTTTGGAAGCAGTCCCCTCCTACGGTTTGATGATTGCTTCAATCAAGAATGGGTTATGCATTCAATCATCGTGCCCTTCTATGAACGAGGGAACCTATTAATTATATGGCCACCGCTACGAGAGCGCCCGGAAAAAAAGAACCCAAGAAAGGTGTCGAAATGGCTGAAGCGTCGGAAATAGCCAATGCGCTCATATTTCGAATTGCACAGAACCCACTACCTTTTTGATAACAAAGCCCTCGACCAAGAGATTAACCCGAAATGAGTGATTCATGCCGCTGGCTGCCCACCTCTTTCGAGCTCAAGTCAAGCAAAGGGCCTCTCCGCCGCTTGTCAAAATGGGACGTTTTGCGTTCTTTTGATCTGTCGGCGGCAACGGATTGTTTTCCGCTGTCGTTTCAGGGAGTGAAAATCAAATACAAGGGCTGTTCAATTTAGAGACAGCCTTTGCTTGGGTGTTCTCGGGGCTTGGAACGAATGCCTTTCTAGCCCCCCGCGTACCAGGGGAGCCGCCTATGTTTGTCCGATTTTCTACAGGACACAACCTCTAGGGTACCTCTCGTCTTGGCCTTTGTTCGCTCTATCACATCACTTTGTGGTGTGGTATTGTGCTGACAAGGTATACCCGGGAAAGAAGTTTAGTAAATACGCACTTCTCGGTGACGATATCGTCATCGGAGACGCCGCGGTTGCGGACGTTTATAAGGATGTCATCAATCGCTTGGGGGTGATCAAAACCGAAGTCTTTGCTCTCTGATAGAGGCGGTCTTGAGTTCGCGAAGAAATTCCGAATTCACGGTCGTGAGCTATCCCCGATTAGTGTCAAAATGATACGATCGGCGAGGCATGCGATTGCATGGATGCCGGTGTTTCGAAATCTTAGACTGACGTCTCTGCAGCTCTCTATGAGAGTTCGTGAAGCTGGTTTTCGTAGATATTCTGCAAAACCAGAGCACGTGAGTCCTCATTATAATAGACACTGGTATCGCCACATCCTTGTGGCGTTCTCTCCCGGTGGTATCTTACCACTCCCATTTCAGGTTTGGTTAGGGTTCCCAGATGGAATATTAATCACTTGTTATCATATGGGTATGGTGCGAGACATGCTTGTGTCTTCGTGTTCTCCGGATTGGGGTCATGTGGAGCGCTTTGCCACTGATCTCGATTTGAAGCTCGATGAGGACCCTTACAACATAGGGCTTGCTGACAGAAAAGCTTTTTTCTCGGGTTAAAGCCTTGTTTGGCTTATTGCGCGTGGTGGTACAGTACAGGGCGAGAGTTGACTTCTCAATCCCCGTTGAGAGTTTCCTTGATCCTCCGGCCGTGTGTTTTAGGCCGGATCGAAAAGACCAATTCTCAAAGTTTCATAAATATGGTCTGATGTTCCGGTGCTATGACCTCGTCCGCCAGAAAGTCTCTCCGATTCCTTTCGGAGAGAAAACGGTCAGGTTGACTTTCGACGTCGTGTCATCTCGTATTTGGTCTAGATCTTATCAATGGTTAGATAAGATTGAAAGAAAACTCTGGAAGAGTGCTGTGGTCTTGCTATGGCTCTGGCGCCGAAAGGCCCCTCGAGTCCTCCTGGTAGGATACAGTAAGAAGACTGTAAGCGCATCTGAGCGCCTTTTTCCCGCGACAATATATGGACACTAAGGTTAGTGCCATAGGGCGAAGCGGGACATGTTCGACCTCACGTCTAACCAGCGTCAGGTCGAACGAGCGCCCTAGTTCTTGTTTGAAGACCGGAACATTAGCAACATGGATTAGGATGACTCTTCGGAATACTAAGCCCCGTAGGAATACTAGCAAATCCAATGTGACATGTATTAGAGGGCAAGGGCTATCTTGACTCTTTAGCCTGAGAGGGAGAAGGCTTCCCGCGTAGGCAGATTAGCAATCCCTAGTCTTCCATAAATAGTATTGGACTTCTCTTTCCTCCTCCTCGAAAATGATGGATCCGGGGAGGGGGGAAAGATGAGGCTATCTGGTAGATAAAGACAGATCAACATGTCCTTGCTTCGAATATCAGATAAGAAGAGATTCTGACGTCTGAGATTGCGTGCCTTGCGCGGTCAGTTGATAGGGTAGCAAGAAGAAACTAGTTAGACCGGAGCTTACCGAAAGGCTAGTTTCCATCCATAAGCATTCGCAGGTACCTCGAGGGACAAAGCACGGAATGAAAGATTCTTCATCTGCGGCAATGTTAATTGGCCGATGGATTCCGAGTGACTAACTTACTTGACAGAAGACTGATCAGCTTACTTTGAAAATGGCTTGAGAGAGAGGGTTCCAAACCTCTTCCTGTGCCTGATTGATGGCTTTCCAGAAGAGATTGCTTTCAAGACCAGAGGCGCAGATGAGAGTTTCAAGGACAATGGACCATATGAGTTCGAGACCGAGGAGCTGCTGCCCGAGAGGAGAGTTTCCGGGGGAAGAGACTCTTTCTTTTCTTTGATTGATGGCCTTTCGAGTGTCTATTCCTGAGTGAGGTCGGGCTGTCAGGCTTATGATTCTCAAATTTATACTCTCTGAAGCTGGAGTAAGGCGCCTCTTTTTCCACCCGCCAATCAAGGCGTTGCCGCTTGTGAGTTTGATGATTTTTCTTCAGAATAAGACCGCCCTTCCACCTCGACCTCGAACCCAACTCGTCGGACTCACACTTTACCAGATCTGAATCTTTCTCCTATGGAAGAAGAGGAAAATGACGACCTCTATAACGAAAAAAACTTGCATCGCATAGAACACAACATTGAAAAACAAAAGCAAGAGCGGTATGCGATTTCAGTTTTTCATATGAAAGATAATAAATAGAAACCATGAAATCAATAAAATATTCAATGAGATATAGATATTGAGAAAGAGGGGTGAGAATTTGACATCGCTTCAAAAGAGAGCGAATGCGTCACTGAAGTGAATAAGAAATTCCTTTCATTCATTATTGAAAATAAGAAAGATAAAAGACAGGCTTATAACCAGCTCTTCCTTTATAGATCTGGTTATTGCTTCTTATGACTGTCTAATCAAGGATCTAATTCAGAAACATTTTCAAGAAGGAGAATAATGAAACGCGAGACTTCCTTCAGGTTGACTTTGTGAAAAGTGCTCAAAAAAAGAAAGCACGAGATCCACCAGCAAGTTGATTCTCCCATTTCAGAAAAGGACAACGTACCAAAATGGATTTCAGATCAAACAAACCTTAGGTTTTCCGTTTGTCGGGTAAAAGGACTGACCCGGAAGTAATCGCGTAGGATGAACCGGGTAACCAAAAATAACGATCATTGGTATAAAGCTAGATGTAATTAATCCGGAAGTGCTGGTTCGAGTCCAGCTCGTGAGTTGGCCTAAGGATAAAATCATAAGATCTTGAGTTTCATTCCCATCATCTTCGTTTGGTCTTTCGTTTGAACGGTGTACTCTTTGTCGCTTATTCAAAGGGCGGATTCTTTATAACCCGTTTTGCTCATAAGTAAGTAAGCGTGAACAGCATTTTTGGAACGTTAGTCAAGTCAAAATTGAGGTTTGTGGCCTTTCTACTTCCATATCTTCAACTTCCCTCTAGGTCTAGAGTCCACGTTTTCTAAATTTGGATGATGACGTGCTTGCATTCCAACTCCCGTAGGGTGTAGAGCTACGTTCTTCATTATCGTGTTCCAGTTTCCCTCAGGATATAGAGTCGGTATGTTTCGTTCTGGAGATG